CGACCAGTCCGTAAATTGTTAAAGCTTCCATAAAAGCCAGGCTAAGTAATAAAGTACCGCGTATTTTACCTTCTGCTTCTGGTTGTCTTGCGATCCCTTCTACGGCTTGGCCCGCAGCAGTACCTTGACCAACCCCGGGTCCAATAGAAGCAAGCCCTACGGCCAATCCAGCAGCAATAACGGAAGCGGCAGAAATCAGGGGATTCATGGTAAGCTCCTCATACCAAAATGAAGAAATGGTTAATGATACACAATAAATTGTTGCTTATTATTCCATCACTAATATCTATCCGGTCGGAATTAAGAACTCCGAGTTGAAATGATGGTATTACTGAATCATCATAACTACTTTGATATCTCCCTTTTATTCCCTATTCATTGATTCTTTGTAAACCCATATTGAAAGAGCGGTTCGAAACAAAGAAATAGAAGAACTAGAACCATTCTTTCAATTTTTCGCTCTGTCTCCCCTATATGCTTTACTTCATCTGTTTATTCATTCAACCCACAGTCACAGACGAAATGGAAATGGAAGGACTTAGATCGGAATCCATCTAAACTCGGCGAGATGACAAATCAAATAATATAATATAAAAAGATAGCCCATATATAACTAGTGAATATATAATATCACATATACATGTCTTTCTTCCATAACGTAAACCGTCGGCATCTTTCTTATATTGAATATATTGAATCGGATTCTAGAATCATTCTGCTAAACATATGCAGGTATATGACATATATATATATATATATATTCCATATACCTAGCTCGGCCTCTCTAACCCACTTTTGTATTAATCTTATTCGTAAACTCTTCCTTTTGTGTATCATTATCCCACAAGGATACAAAGGGATAGATTCATCAGCCCGAACCATCACATAATTGGATTGATCCGGTTGCATTTGAATTCCATTTAATTCAACGATTCCCCGAAAATGGAATTCAAATGCAACGGGAATGATTCTTTCTATAGAACATAAGAACATAGTTTTTTTGTTTAGTCACACGCCGCAAACAGATAACAATTCTTATCCAATTTATGAATCGTAATATCGTAATTGACTGAACTAATCAAAAATAAAATATCGAACAGAGGGGTATGGCATGAGTGGGACAAGCGGAAATCTTAGGAAAAATACCCCCACTTTTCTTTTAGATCTCTTTCTTTTTTTTGTTACAATTCCGTAATATCATATGTACCATATATTATATTATCGTATATATGTATATATCATGTTATCCAAACGAATATCTTGGGCCACCCATAAATTTTGGATAAGCTTTATTTTGAGTAGGACTATTTGATTTGGAAAGCTAGTCAATGATGGCCTTCCATGGATTCACCTATATAAGCCGCGGCTAAAGTTGCAAAAATAAGAGCTTGAATACCGCTTGTGAATAATCCAAGGAACATGACAGGTATAGGAACTACTGAAGGCACTAAAGAAACAAGAACAACAACTACCAATTCATCAGCCAATATATTCCCGAAAAGTCGAAAACTAAGTGATAAAGGTTTTGTGAAATCTTCTAAGATATTAATTGGTAAAAGTATTGGAGTTGGTTGAATGTATTTACCGAAATAACCCAATCCCTTTTTGGTAAGACCTGCATAGAAATACGCCACTGACGTGGGTAAAGCTAAAGCAACAGTAGTATTTATATCATTCGTAGGTGCAGCTAACTCCCCGTGAGGTAACTCTATAATTTTCCAAGGTAAAAGAGCACCCGACCAGTTAGAAACAAAAATAAATAGGAACATAGTTCCAATAAAGGGAACCCAAGGACCATATTCTTCTCCAATCTGAGTTTTGCTCAAATCTCGAATGAACTCAAGGACATATTCGAAGAAATTCTGACCGTCGGTTGGAATTGTTTGTGGATTTCGAACAGCTATAGCGGCTGAACTTAATAAGATAGCAATTACGACCCAAGAAGTGATAAGTACTTGGGCGTGGACTTGGAAACCTCCTATTTGCCAATAGAAATGTTGGCCTACCTCCACACCGGATATCTCGTATAACACTTTTAGTGTGTTGATAGAACAGGGTAGAACGTTCATATTGCCCTCTTGGAACTAAAAAAGGAATTATTTTGATTCAACCATCTCTTTCTCGACTCTCCTACTTGAATCTTATATTTCAGTGTATATTTCAGACACCAAGTAATCATATAATATCCCCAGTGATTTTTATCTCGTTTTTGAGATTCAGCAATAGTAACCAATTTCATAAATTTATGAAATTCCCTAAATAATTGACTTAGTGGATTTTTGATTATTAATCAATGATTTCTTATATAGCTAGAACGGCCCTCACAAATTGCCGATACTAATTTGTTAAGAATGAATCTGATTGAAGCTATAGCGTCATCGTTGGCTGGAATCGGAATATCCGCGAGATCCGGGTCACAATTTGTATCGATTAAACAAATCGTTGGAATACCCAAGGTGGCGCATTCTCTAATAGCTGTATACTCTTCTTGCTGATCGATGATGATTACAATATCGGGTAACCCCGTCATATATTTGATCCCGCCCAGATATGTTTGCAAGTGAGATAATTGTCTCTTTAACATTGCTGCATCTCTTTTCGGGAGACGGTTGAGTCTTCCCGTCTTTTGTTCTGCTCTCAAATCCCTGAGCTTATGAAGTCTCGTTTCTGTAGTGAACCAATTCGTTGACATACCACCAAGCCATTTTTTATTGACATAATGACACCGAGCCCTTATTGCAGCTGATGCTACTGAATCCGCTGCTTTATCTTTCGTACCAACTATTAAGAAGTGTTTTCCTCTACTTGCTGCATCAAAAACTAAATCACAGGCTTCGGATAAAAAACGAGCAGTTCTAGTAAGATTTGTAATATGAATACCTTTACGCTTTGCAGAGATGTAAGGTCCCATTCTAGGATTCCATTTCCTAGTACCATGACCAAAATGAACTCCTGCTTCCAGCATCTCTTCCAAATTGATGTTCCAATATCTTCTTGTCATTTCTCCCCACACTTCCTCTTAAAAAAAAAGAGACGAGGTACCCTGAAATAAATAATTGTTCCGACGGAACCTTCTACCGGGGATTGCTCCGTTAATACATGGTCCAAGCCATTAACTCCTGTCTATTCTTTAATTATCTTTATTACCAAAATGACCAAATCCAATGACCGGACCAGATGATTAAAAGAATGAATCTGCTCTTATGAATCATTAAATCCCATAAAAGATTGTTCTGATGTATCGTGGAAATTCGTTTCGAGGCAAGAACAAAATAATTCTCTGTGGTGGAACAAAATATCTCTCATTTCCCCCTCGAATCTACTCTTCTTTTGGATTTCCAGAGGAATGTTGTTGTGTTCCCTTGAATGGTGAACTAATCCCTTGAATCCGGTACCAACAGGTATCATCCCCCCCAGAACAACATTTTCTTTTAGTCCTTTCAACCAATCAATACGGCCTCGTAGAGCGGCTTTTGCTAAAACTCGAGTGGTTTCTTGAAAACTCGCTTCTGATATGAAACTTTGAGTATTCAGAGCTGCCCTCGTTATTCCCAATAAGACGGCTCGGTAACTGATCGCTTCTTCCAAAGCACGACCTGTTCGTTTGGCTCGCAACAATCCGATTAGTTCTCCGGGTGAAAAAACATTAGACATTCCATCTTCTGAAACCAAAACTTTTGATGTTATTTGGCGTACAATAATCTCTATATGCCTATTATGGATCTGCACCCCCTGGGATCGATAAACCCTTTGGATCTTATTAACCAAAGAGAAACGGCTTTGCGCTATGGTTAACTCAGCACCAACCAAAAATCCCCAAGAAATTCCAAGAATTTCTGTCATATGCTCGCCCCAACCTTTAAACCTCTTTTCTAGGTTCATCGATATTGAATCAATCGAACGAACTTCTAACACTTGTTCCACTTTTGGAAGACCTTGAGTTATATCACCAGATCTCGATTTTTCATATATAAATGTAACTAATGTCTCTCCTTCGTAAAGGATTTCTCCATAATGACCATGAACGGTTGCTCCTGGGGTGGCCAAATGGGGCTTCGCTGATCTTATTACTAAGGAATCAACATGAACAATTAGAACTTGACCAGATTTTATGCGTGGTCCGTGTTTGGATATACATACATTTTCACAAATAAACTGTCCAAGGCTAATTATTGTGCGTGTCTCTGCACAACAATCTTGGTGGGGAAAGTACCAATTCCAATCAAATGGATTCAAAATGATGTTACTGCATGGATCGGGGTTTGAGATTATCCCATTTTCATCCATGAAATAATATTTCAGTGCTTCGAAAGCCTGTTTTGGATTATCAAGTAGCAAATATTTCTTTAACAAGATCTCATTATGAGTTATTAACCGATAAGATGAGTCAAAATTCGCAATTTTAGGTACCGTCCCAAAAGGGCCCAAGGAATTCCTAATTGGAATCATGGGATCCTCTTTAATTGATTCTTTTGTAACATTGTGATATTTCAACACATTGAATGGACCAATTCGAGAACAATTGGATGATGACAAAACTAGAAAGGATTCACCTTCCTTATTTCGATTCAGAAACGTACGAACAGTTCCTTGATGTTGGCTAAGTGATTGAATCCTCGCCTTGGAACAAAAAGGATTGATATTGGGACGACCTGATCCATTAACGGGGATCAATCCCGAAACTGTCGTATCATTCCTTTTTCCGGTATACGAAATAGGGGACTTCACCAAGTCAATTCTTATGAAATCTCGAATCAGACCATTTGCCCTTACTTCTACAAAGGAAGCAGAAACCTCTTCTATAGAACCAGTCTGGTCTTGGTCCCAATTCAATACTAAACAAGTCCGAACTAATTGAATACTTTTGTGAGAAATTCCTCGAATTGGTTTGCCATTTCCATAAAGAAAATAATTCACAACTCGGAGTTGCACATTATCCCTTTCCTGCAGCGGATCCTGGGGGAAAAGTGTTGCTAAATGTATTCCATCAGCTATTTCAT